CGATTCTACCCCTCTAGACTTTTTGAATTTTCAACCAACTAAAAAACTGAACTTTTCGGATATTATATATATTAACATTCTTTTTTACCGAGAAGAGGTACCATATGAACCATAATCTATTCTTTTTTTAACTATATATGCTCTTTACTCACCTAAAAAAATGTGGGGCATATCTCTAAACACCCAAAAGGACATCTTTTTAGATACACAAATGATAAGTATGTATCATGATCTAGCTAGTAACGAATATGTATACCGATCCAGATCGATTAATTTATATCAGTATCCATTATTAACCACATGCCAGGAACCAGATTTGAACTGGTGACACGAGGATTTTCAGTCCTCTGCTCTACCAACTGAGCTATCCCGACTTTTCCCGACGCATCATCTCCATACTATTTAGATTAGAGGGCTTGTTGGGTCTATTTCAGTCAATTAAATAGACTCAAAAAAGCATTACAAAGTCTTACCCAGGCCCTGGAATTTCTTGGTCTTGGATTTTCAAAAAGAATACTTTACTTTCTACTTTCTAAGTTTATAAGATAAGTCTATCTAAGTTTAAATTAAATAAGTATAAGTTTAACTAAAAATAATTATATGGACTGTGAATGATTCAAATGGGGATTCCTTTCTCGTAGATGTTGATTTGCACATCTATTGTATATAGTATATATCACAAAACTTGTGAGAAAAGAGAAACCCGTCTCCCATCCCACGATCCGATCCATTTGTGAAAAAGTAGAATGTTTGAGAAACATAACTAATGTGGAACCGCTGAAAAAAGGATTAAAAAAAATAAATAGTTGGGGGTAAAGCGAACTTTTTATTGGGGATAGAGGGACTTGAACCCTCACGATTTAAAAAGTCGACGGATTTTCCTCTTACTATAAATTTCATTTTTGTCGGTATTGATATTGACATGTATAATGGGACTCTATCTTTATTCTCGTCCAATTAGTTAGTTCTTTAAAAGATCTATCAGACTATGGAGTGACTAATTTGATCAGTGAATATTCGATTCTTCCTTAAACTTAGAATCGATTCACAAGAATTCTTCAATTTTGCATATAACATATATGAATCTTTCTTTGATATTTTATTACGTATATGTACGTGTATGGATTCATCCTTTCTAGAGAAAAAATAGAAGGATTCCTCAATCAACGCAGTCAACTCTATTCGTTAGAACAGCTTCCATCGAGTCTCTGCACCTATCCTTTTTTATTCTTGCTTTATGAACCCTTTATTTGAGTTTGATTTGTTTTCTAAAAACAGGATTTGGCTCAGGATTGCCCATTTTTAATTCCAGGGTTTCTCTGAATTTGAAAGTTATCACTTAGTATGTTTCCATACCAAGGCTCAATCCAATCAAGTCCGTAGCGTCTACCAATTTCGCCATATCCCCTCTTTTTGTTTTGAGACTAGGATCTCGTTGGGATGCCGTCCCTTTCTTTATGTTCATTTATTCCGGAACCGTTTACGTTGAATTCTTTAGATATGCAAGATATGGATTTCTATATAGAAAAAGTGTCTCTGTCTCCTCCTATTTGTTTGATTTCTTGTCTATTTTCTTTCAGATATCGGAGGACCTTTATTTGTATTTAGTCCAATCAAAAATGATTCTATCATTGATGTATCCGCAATTCAATATGGATGGATATATACCCCATATATATGCGTCTCTTACTCTCATTTTTTACCCCGATATTTGGAGTACTCAAACGGTCGATTCTTTTTTCGCCTTATCCCCCACCCTTTTGAATGAACACAGAGGAATGTCTCATTATCATTGTATATAATTCGGATTGTATCCTTATCCTTACTTAATCTTTATCCTTATCTTTTCCTTAGGGTCGCCCTTGTATATTGTATAATAGAATTAGAATAGAGAGTTATTCTACTATAAGTTTAAGTACTATAACTAATCATTCTTTTATAAATAATAATAGAATTTTAGTTGAAATTGATTGCTATAGAACTATTAGATATTCTTTATGTTATATATTATTTATGTTACATAATAGTATATTCATTATACTATAATGAATTATTAAGATGCAATAGCTGAAGGAGTTTACTAAAGTCCTATGCACAATTTCTTTTATGCGAGCCCGCTTAGCTCAGAGGTTAGAGCATCGCATTTGTAATGCGATGGTCATCGGTTCGATTCCGATAGCCGGCTTTGTCTATTTGTTCTTTTTTTTTTTTTTTTCATATTTTATTTTTATATATTACATAATTAATCATAATTAATAAGGCCTCCTTGAAGGAATATTGAAAAGATTTCTTACCCCTTCTCCAAGGAAAGAATCACTGATCCATTATGGCGTAAGAACTTCCAACTATGAATAAAAAATGGATTGGAGCAATTAGATCTCTACCAAACAAATCAGAAAAAGTATATCTAACTTCTTATATATACAAAATTGGATATTGATTGATACAATTCCTCTCATTCTTCTTTAGTAATACATCAATACATCAGTAGATTTAGCTT